TCTAGTTACGATTGGAAATACACTTTTGTTTTGTATCTTCATCCATAGATCCTTTACTCATACTCATTCAATTGGAAGATTTGATCCAATTGAAATAAAAAAAAATTATGCTTCGCGATTCCATAATCCCATTTTGTATTCAATTTCGAATTGACCCTTGGATATAAATCGTGAGAATGTATAGTCTTCCTCAAATATGCTATTGAGGGAAAAAGGATTCAACCTTTTCAATTTAAGAAATAAAGTTTTTTTGATCTTGATCGGAATATGAAAAAACCGAAGGATCCCTTAACTATTTAAGTTATTAATCAAACGAATCGCACTTTTACCACTAAACTATACCCGCTACATATCTCCATTATTATATATGAATGAACCTTTTGTCGAACAAAGGAATGAGCAAAGGAATTAGATACAATTAAGATAGCATCAGACTCATGAAAATTCTAGTGTTGGCACTTCGTCCCGCTGGAGGTACTTGAAAAAAAATAGGCGAAGAATAGAAAGCAGCTTAGTTAAATAAAACTTGACTTGATCATACTTGATCCTAATTCATAATATAATGAAATAGAATTTATATATATATATACAATATATAATCAAATTAAATATATATATATATAATTAAATATTTAAATATAATTATATATAATTATATAATTTATAATTAATATAATAAAATGAAATAAAATGAAAAGTCATCTTTTTCATTTGCTGGAAGTCATTACTGACATTCCGAATCTAGGGATTTATTAAAGATGGACCATAAAAATGATGAATTCCGCATTTCGTTTTTCGTTTTCAACTTCCCCTTCAACTGCCAGATCCTATGAATTTGGGGATCAATCGGATCAATTGGATTTCAAATGTTCAAATAAAATAAAGCTTGTCCCTTGAACAAGTAAATGAGTTATGTTATATATGTTATAACATATGTGTGTTTCATTTTTGATATTGTTTAATATTATTTGATATTGTTTAATATTAATTGTTATATGTATGTGTTCTTTTCCGGTTAGTAATTAAGTAAATTGAGAAAAAAATACTTATATTTATATACTTAATAAGAATGATAAGAATGTGAAAAATATTCTTTCATATTCTTATTCTATAGTATTCTTATTATTAGTATAGTATAATCACTAAGAAATGGCACTTCTATCATAGGACTGGGGATAGACATTTTCTTTGTTGCTTCAATAACAACCAAGAATTTTGGATTTGATATCAAATCATACATAATTCAATTGTTTGATCTATGAAATGATTTATCAGAACAAAAAAAGAAATAATGTAATGGCCCGGCCAGTACTTAACCAGGCCGGGGGAATGAACCTTTCTTACAAAATTAAAGAAATGAAGTAAGGGATTCTGTCTATATCTATTCTATCGGGGATAAGATCTCTGTTTCGAATCATTATCTAAATTGAATTACTGATCAAATTCGTAGATATCTTATCCATTTTTATATAGAATTTCAAATTTGTTTTGAATATATTATTCAAATATATTATTTCTATTATTTTTATATTATTATCGTTACTTTATCCTATCTTATAATAAATTATTACTAATAAATAATGAAAAAAAGAAAACGAAGTTTTTTTTGTTTCAATCTTTTTACTTCACATCATATAAAAAAAAATGCAATTTTGAATTGGGAGAGATGGCTGAGTGGACTAAAGCGGCAGATTGCTAATCCGTTGTACGAGTTATTTGTACCGAGGGTTCGAATCCCTCTCTCTCCGTTCCCTCTGATCACTTCAGACTTTCAAATTGGAAAAAATGGGATCCTTTTTTTTTTCATCATAGGTAAATGTTAAATGTATGGAATATAAAAAAAAAAATAAAGAAAACTCAACATTTTTTATTCCTCACGTCCAGGATTACGGCCCGGATCGTTAGATAAGAATCCGAAGATGAAGAGAGAAACAAAAAATATCACTACTGTGTAAACGAAGAGTTTGAGAGTAAGCATTACACAATCTCCAAGATTATTTTTTTGGGAAAAAGGAAATAGATTGCCTATTTTTTATCACATACGTTATTTTGGCATAACACCCCCAAAATGAAGTCTTTTCTTGAATCTTGAAAAAAAAAGTAATTTTCAACAAATTTCTTTCTACTTTGTAATAAGGTAATAAGAAAAGAAAGGTTAAGAAAAGAAAGGTTAAGAAAAGAAAGGTTCTGATTCCTTCATTACCAAAAATGTTTGGCCATATCCGTTATTGGGTATTGTGGGTTCTTCGAAAGTCCTTGTTTACTGGAATGTAAGAACGAGGAAATAAGTTGATCCAAATTTCTCACCGCGGTCATTCAATTCAATATACAAGAATTTCTATTTTTGAATCGAGGGTTCATAATATAAAACTTATCTGATCTTATCAATTTTTATTTTAGAATTTATTTTTTCGAATAAATCATGAATTATGCAGAGTATTCAAAATTTTATCGAAAACTTACAGCAGCTTGCCAAACAAAAGCTAATAGAAAAAATAGTAGAGGTATGACAGGCATAAAATCTACGATTGGATTGAAAAAGGCATAAGCCTCCGGCAATTTAGCGAAGAAAAAACTACTCGAATAAAGGGTGGAATTAAGACAGATACAGATTAAACTAAAGATATTAAGCATAACAAACATTTCATTCTTGTAGATTAGAAAATTGGATTTTGGTTGAGTTCTTTTTATGAAGGAAAAATAAAAAGGCGGGTCAAAAAATCCTTCTTTTTCTTCGAACTCTCCCAAATCAAAAATCTTTCCTTTCATTCTCAAATGAGAATACAAGGAATTATAGTTTCGTACAATATCTTAATTGAATTTTATGTAATGATCAATAATTTGATCAATAATTTTTTGTGATTCTATATTTACATGTGTTGAATCCTAGCAACAATGTATTTCATATGTATTTGGGCTGGGATTGACGAATGACCAATACCAATATTAGTCTTTATTAGTGTCGAATATAAATCTAAATGGGGCGTGGCCAAGCGGTAAGGCAACGGGTTTTGGTCCCGCTATTCGGAGGTTCGAATCCTTCCGTCCCAGATCGTCTCCATCAGAAACGAAAGATTCTTCTCTTTAACAATTTTCTGTTTAATCTTGCTTGGATATTGGATATATATAATGTGTGACCCAACCCCTTCTTTGTTCTGAATTCAATGTACGGGTAGAAATCCAAATATTTCTTTGAATTTTGAATTCAAAAAAGAATTGGAGGTGGATCATTCCCATTCAGAGTATGCTCATACTCATATTCATATTGAAGTTAGTTACTTAGGGAAACCTTGTGTTCCATGCCCGTGAAATGGGAATTCGCACATGGTGCATTCTTAATTGAAATAGAAAAAAAAGGTTTTTTTTTCTATTCCATTCCCCAAGGAAAGCCTAAAGAAAATAAATGGTGTATCCCAATTCCACACTTTATGTGGAGACTAAAGATTACGTAGTTTTTTGTATTAATTGCATTTCATCGTTCGTCTAAAAACTTCTAAGGAAAAAATAGGAAAAATAAATTGATCTGGATCCCATTTTCTTTTTTTGTATTTTAGCTTATTCAATTGAATAATTGGAAATCAATATAATGTAATGATTGGATGGATGAAAATTTATATATTCCATTTTTATGGAATTGGAGGAAAGATTCTTGAATCTGAAGTAAAACAAAATAGGTCTGTATGCTGTATAATAATAATAGATATTATGTATTATTATTGTATTGTTCTATTTCAGTAACAGCAGCCCCTTCCCTTGGTTAAGTCAAAAGGATCTGTGATCCTTTAAATATCCATGATTACTCCCAGTAACAATTGTTCGTTGTATATGATGGATATGAAAAGATTAGATTCCTCTTATTCTTGATTCTGATTTTCTCTTTCAGATGAAAGAAAGAATTTTGAATCTTCATTTTTGTGAACCCTTGGTACTTGAATAAGTGTGAAAAATCTATATTATAGAGAGACTTCCGACCTTTTCGAGTCATCGGAATAGCTTATATTTGGTTACTAACTTATTTTGTTCAGGAATTGAAAATCTATTCTATTATTCTATTAAGTAAAGGCCTTTACTTTTTCATTACTTTTTCATTTATGTATTCGAAAAAAAAGGGGGGGATGATCCTTTTTATGATTCATCATCCCGAACAATCTGTTGAAGATGTAAATAAGACTTAAGTAAACGCGTTTATTCGTCTTTTTTAGAAATCTGTTTCATTTGAGCCAATGACTATTCATGATTCCATATTGAATCAATTCCATACCGGTTCGAAATTTAATCAGAGGAATGTTATGGTAAAACTTCGTTTGAAACGATGTGGTAGAAAGCAACGTGCGACTTGAAGGACATGATTCGTTGTGGATTCTTACATCCACCATTTTCTATAGGAATGAAGATGCTCTTGAATCGACATAGTTTGTTCTGTTCTTGCTAGGAACCTAATTTGTGTTGGGTTGGTAAATAGGAATAGTACATAATGGAGCTCGAACAAAAAGTATTGATTCATTTCTCGGGGGGAAGAATCTAGGGTTAGTAACAATTAATAAGTTAGACCAACTTTGTAAATATATCCTCAATATCGAAATCGAAGGGTTAAAATTCGAACAAGTTTGAAATAAAATAAAAAAGTAAAATTTGTCGAAATTGGTAACACTTTTTCGATTAAAATGAAAAGTGTATTATAATAAATCTTTCGTATTATTCATAGAAAGAAATAACAAAAAACAAAAGGTATGTTGCTGCCATTTTGAAAAGGAATAAGGATCACCGAAGTAATGTCTAAACCTAATGATTTTACAAAGTAAAGAGAAAGGATTCCGGAACAAGGAAACACTATTTTCAATTGTCTCAATAATTTTATTTAATTTTATTATAATGAAGAAGAAAAATAGATTCGAGACGAGACAAACAAAAGAGGTTAGAGACGACTCAAGAAATGTCTAAAGAGTTACCTTCGCACTTTTTCAGAATTGCCCAACTTGAGTTATGAGTACGAATGATATTTCTTTTTTTCTGTATCTGTAAGTAAGAACAAAAAACGACTCAAATTATAGTCGACTTCATGATTTTATGGATCTATTTGCCATTATATACAGAATATACAGAAATATTAGAATCATTTTTTCTCGAGCCGTATGAGGAGAAAGCCTCCTATACGTTTCTAGGGGGGGTATTATTTATCTACATCTATCCCAATGAGCGATCTATCGAATCGTTGCAATTGATGTTCGATCCCGAAGAGAAGGAAGAGATCTTCAAAAAGTGGGTTTTTACGATCCGATACAGAATCAAACTTATTTAAATGTTCCTGCCATTCGTTATTTCCTTGAAAAAGGTGCTCAACCTACAGGAACTGTTCATGATATTTTAAGGAAGGCAGAATTATTTAAAGTTAAAGAAAGACCTTCATAAAGAAAAAAAAAACAAAATTTCTTTTAATAAATAAAAAAGAAAAGGTAACTAGTATCTATTTTGGGCAATTAGTTACTCAAAATTTGCTCTTTTCTTGTTGTATTCATACTTTTTCTCTACCTTTTCCTTATTTTTTTTTCATCTAAATTTCTTATTTATGTTGTGCCAATCCAACACGAATTCTTATTTGATTTACTTAATACTTAAATACAATACTTAATTAATTATTAATTAAATTGAATTTGTTTTCCATTCATATTGACAATGTTGTATCGAACAAATATAATTCGATCGTAGATAAGCGGATCTGTTTATTCCGACCCCTAATTTGGTTTTCCTTTACTTCAGTCAAATGATGGGTTTGCCGAATTTACTGTTATACATATGCAAGATGTATTTTCTTAACGAAAATCCAAAATTTTGAGAAAATGGGCGGTCTGTAAATTTTGATATTTCTATTTGGAATCCGTTGTTTTTTATTTTTGAATCCGATCCATTCATTTTGCTATTTTGGTGTTTAGAATTGATCATAAAATCTTTCCTCTATTTCTTGTTAGTTCAATGTTTTGACGTAGTTGTACAGTGCAATTCCATTTATTTTTTTATTTCGATCGTATCTACAAATCATATTTATCTGGGTTGCTAACTCAACGGTAGAGTACTCGGCTTTTAAGTGCGACTATGATCTTTTACACATTTGGATGAAGCAATGAATTCGTCCAGACTATTGGTAGAGTCTATAAAACCGCGACTGATCCTGAAAGGTAATGGATGGAAAAAACAGCATGTCGTAATAATAAGAAGAAAATGGAATTTCTTAATTTCTTATTAGATTCCTATTTTTTTTAGTAGAATTCTGAGTCAATCCTTACCAGATCATTCCAAAATTTTGTTTTTATTTTAGGAGGAAGACAAAAAAAATTCACATTGACAGTTGGGTTTAGTGAATAAATGGATAGAGCCCTACGGCTCCAATTCTGGTAAAAAAAAGCAACGAGCTTCTATTCTTTATTTGAATAATTACCCGATCTAATTAGACGTTAAAAAAAATTAGTGCCTGATGCGGGAAAAGGTTCTCCTGTGAGTGGTCCTTTGATTCTTTTTTTTTATTTTTTAAAAAATCCTAACTATTCTCTATTATAGATTGGAAACGAATGTGTAGAAGAAACAGTATACTGACAAAAAGAATTTGTTCCAAAGTCAAAAGAGCGATCGGGTTGCAAAAATAAAAGATTTTTGAACCTCTAATAATTATAACGAGGATAAACCCATTAGATAGAAGGGGAGAGGAAAAAGATCTGTTGATTGGACTTTCTGTTTCCGGGGTATATATATTTTTTTGTACATAATACATACCTTGTTCTGACCATATTGCACTATGTATAATTTTTGATAACCCAAGAAATGCCTACTGTTTTTGTTTCAAGTAGAAAAAATGTAAGTCAATGGAAGAATTACAAGGATATTTAGAAAAGGATAGATCTCGGCAACAACACTTCCTATATCCGCTACTCTTTCAGGAATATATTTATGCACTTGCTCATAATCATGGGTTAAATGGTTCGGTTTTTTACGAACCTGTGGAAGTTTTTGGTTATGACAATAAATCTAGTTTAGTACTTGTAAAACGTTTAATTACTCGAATCTATCAACAGAATTTTTTGATTTCTTTGGTTAATGATTCTAATCAAAATCGATTCGTTGGATACAACCACAATAATTTTTTTTTTTCTCATTTTCATTCTCAAATGATATCAGAAAGTTTTGCAATTATTGTAGAAATTCCATTCTCGTTGCGATTAGTATCTTATTTCGAAGAAAAAGAAATACCAAAATATCATAATTTACGATCAATTCATTCCATTTTTCCCTTTTTAGAGGACAAATTATCACATTTAAATTATGTCTCAGATATACTAATACCTCATCCCATACATATGGAAATCTTGGTTCAAATTCTTCAATGCTGGATTCAAGATGTTCCTTTTTTACATTTATTGCGGTTCTTTCTTCACGAATATCATAATTTGAATAGTCTTCTCATTACTCAGAATAAATCTATTTACGTTTTTTCAAAAGAAAATAAAAGAT